TTCCAAAATATAGAAACTGATCGTTGATCAAGACCAGAATTTTTGGAGGACTCTTCCGACCAGACAAAAACTCTGTAATTCTCAGCAAAGTTGTTTCTTTTTTTCTCCAAATCCAAAAAAATTCCTCGTACTTTATACACAGGTTGTCGATTCAGCATTGGATAAAGAAAGGCCAGGGTGCCCTTTTTCCAGTAAATTAAATGGTTCAAATCATTTTATCGATATGAGTGTTCTATATCGGCTAAATTGCAACTATTCATTTTGAAACCATTTCCATACTAATATAGTGGTAGAAAGAGTACCAATGTTGCGCCTGGACTTCAAACAGTTTAGCTTTAACCATGTTAAGGGTCCCACATTATTGGTTGATAGAGAATCAAAGTTGATTTCCCAATGAGCCACGAAATGCTACGGTTCGTACATATGATTTCCGAATTGATTCAGACGTAATTCGCGAGATCGTGCACCTTTCTTTCCTAGTTATGAAGAAAAATCAAATAGAGTGCAGCTGATTGGATCCAGCCTATTATTGAAATAAACAACTCGCACACACTCCCTTTCCAAAAAAGATCAATACACCAAGTACTACACTTAGATTTATTGGATTTGTTGCTAAAATATCGGTATTAAATCCGAAACTCCCGGCGGATGGCCAGTGACCCAAGGAAACGAAAGAATCGGTTACAGTTTGCATATGATCTCCTCTTATAGATAGAACTAACAAAATAGAACAGAGCTCCTTTTGTGTTACTTTGCCCGTTTTTATTGATTTTTTTTTTTTAATTTCAATAATTCAATTGAGAAATGAAATTAAGGAAATTTCTATTTCCATTTTCTTATTGGGAACTTGAATTGAAATGAGAAAATACTGAATTTGTTTAGTATTAGGTTCCAGGTCTCGTGTCAATTGCGAAATACCTCGTTTGTTGCAACGCTTTCTAAAAACAAAAATGTTTCCATTGAATTAAGAACGGGAAGGAAGAAAACGAATGGATCTGCTAATTCCTTATCCTCAAATTAGTCCTTCCCACGGAGTGTTGTCTCAACGAATAATTGAAAGTTCTTGTAGGAGTGAACTCTTGATATAATTCGGAAAAGCAAGTGACAAGACCAAGGTAATAAAATAAGAAAAAAACTTTCGCATTTCTAGGATTAAACAAAAGGATTTGCAAATAGAAGTGCTAATGCCACGACTAGCCCATAAATTGTTAAAGCTTCCATAAAAGCCAGACTAAGCAATAAAGTACCTCGTATTTTACCCTCTGCTTCTGGTTGTCTCGCGATACCTTCTACGGCTTGGCCCGCAGCAGTACCTTGACCAACTCCAGGTCCAATAGAAGCCAGCCCTACGGCCAATCCAGCAGCAATAACGGAAGCGGCAGAAATCAGTGGATTCATGGTAAGCTCCTCGCCTAAAAATAAAGAAATAGTTAATGATACAATCAACCAACGAATTATTATTATTATTATTATATTATATATTATTTTATATATTATTATTATATATTATTCCGTCCATTACTAAGATCCATCTAGTCGAAATAACTAAGACCTGTGAATTCGAATTAAAGTAATGAGATTATTGAATTATCAGAACTTCTTCGGTATCTCATTTTTCATTCCTATCCCATGGAGTTTTTATCAATCCATAAGACTCTATTTCTGCCATTTCTTTGTTCCAAACCGCTGTTTCAATTCCGTTATTTCTATTCTTCACTCTTTATGCTCGATTTCGTCTGTTTATTCATTCGTACCAGACGAAACAGAAGGACTAGGAATCCACATCAAAATTCACGGTGTGGCGGGAAAGGAAATAAGATATATGGATCGTTCATATATAACTAGTAAATATCTAATATCACATATACATGCGGTTCTTCCATAACGTAAACCAAACATTTGCATCTTATATTCAATTTATTCAATTCAACCGAATTCTAGAATTTTTCTTTGAAACATACATAAGAGTTGATTTATAGCCATTACATTACATATACTTAGTTCGACCCCCCCTAACCCACTTTTTTTTTTAATAGCACGTCGGAACCAGATAACATAACAATTCTTATACAAAATCAAAATTACGTGATATTGTGATTGACTGAACAAATCGAAATAGAATATAGAATGTTCATTGGAAGGGGTATGACATAAGTTGCCAAACGGGAATCCTAGGAAAAAGATCTTTTAGATTTTAGATCTCTTTCCTTTTTTTATAATTCCATAATATCGTAATCCTTTTTACTACTACCCTAGATCTTATATACTCTATTTTTATATATTATGTTATGTTCCAAAAGAGTTTATCCGAACCGCCCATACATTGCGGTGGGATAAACTAAAAAAAAAATCTTTTGAAAGCTGGTCAATGATGACCCTCCATGGATTCCCCTATATAAGCCGCGGCTAAAGTTGCAAAAATAAGCGCTTGAATACCACTTGTAAATAATCCAAGGAACATAACAGGTATAGGAACCACTGGAGGTACTAAAGAAACAAG